AAACCAGAATATTCGGAGGACTCTTCTGACAAATAAAAGAATTGTCAGCAAAATTGTTTCTTTTTTTTTCAAATCCAAAGAATTCTTCTTACGTTTTACATAGGTCATCAATTCAGCATTGTATAAAAATGGATGAAATAGCCATTTTTCTAATAATGGACTCAAATAATTTTCTCGACATGAGTGTTCTATATCGAAAACAATTTCTTCCAACCCTTCATTGTTATTTTTAAACCATTTTTTTTTATTAACATAGTAGTAGAAAGAGTACATGCTGCGGCTGGACTTCAAACGATTTAGCTTTAACCATATTCCTAGTCCCATCTTATTGGTTAAGAGAGAATCAAAGTGGATTTACCAATGAATCACGAAATGCTATGGTTCTGAAAGAGGATTTCTTCATTTATTCAAAAGTAATTCGCGGGATCATGCACCCTTATAACGAAAAAAGTGCAGCGGGTTGGATCCAGTTTATTCTTGAAATAAACAAGTCGCACACACCCCCTTTCCAAAAAAAATCAATACACCAAGGACTACGCTTAGATTTATTGGATTTGTTGCTAAAATATCGGTATTAAACCCGAAACTCCCGGCGTATGGCCAGTGACCCACGAAAAGGAAAGAATCGGTTACATTTTTCATATGATCTCCTTTTTTACTTTTATAAATAAAATAGACTAATTCTCTATTTGTCGATTTTTTTTTTGAATAATTTTTCTCTTCCCCCTCAAAAAAAAGGGTTCTATTGGACTAAGAAGGGGAAGGAATAAATCGAGGGGGAAGGACGAAAGTGAATCAGTATGATAATTCCTCATCCTCAAATCATTCCTTCCCATGGGTTATTGTCCCAACGAATAAAAGTAATTGTAGTAGTTAACTCTTGATATTAATTCGAAAAAGGAAGCATCAAGCCCCGAACAATAAGAAAAATAGGTATTTTTCTTATCTTATAGGATTAAGATGAAATATTAAACAAAAGGATTCGCAAATAAAAGCGCTAATGCTACAACTAATCCATAAATTGTTAAAGCTTCCATAAAAGCCAGACTAAGCAATAAAGTCCCTCGTATTTTTCCCTCTGCCTCGGGCTGTCTCGCAATGCCTTCTACAGCTTGACCCGCAGCAGTCCCTTGACCAACCCCAGGTCCAATAGAAGCAAGACCGACGGCCAACCCAGCAGCAATCACAGAAGCGGCAGAAATCAGTGGATTCATGATAAATTCCTCGTACCAAAAAAAAAAAAAAAGTTAATGATACTTAATGATACAATCAACCAAAAAACTATGACTTAATTATGCCATCGTTAAGATTCATCCAGTCGAAGTAACTAAGAGCTACGAATTGAACTGAGTTAAAGTATAATAATACTATTGAAGATTGAATCATCCGAACTACTTCGATATCTATTTTTTAGTTCCTATCTACGAGTTTTTGTAAATCCCTACGACTTTTGCTTTTCCATGTCTTTATTGGTTATGAACCATTCTTTATTTTGTTTTTCTTGATTGAATCTCTTTCTTCATTCAATATTCAATTCATATTCAATCCTTATCGAAATTCACATATACGCCATAGTAAGGCAGATTAGATTCGATATATCTTTTAGATATAACTTAGTTCAGATATAACTAGTTAATATCTAATCTCACATATACATGTGTTTCGTCTATAACGTAAACCCACTATTTGTATCGTAGACCCAACCGGACTATAGAAATTTTTTTCCCACCATCCACCAAAGGAAGTTGGAATTCTATTGCATACACCTAGTTCGACCCCCCTCGCCTAAACAAACCCTTTCGATTTTATTATTATTCAATACTGGGGTGATCAATATAAAGGGATCAATTCATTAGTGTGAAACATTGCATAGAAATATCAGTCAATACTTGGTTGATCTAAGTTTATGTAATTTAAACTAAATTCAACTTGATTTTCTATTTAGATTCTATTTCCTTCCTATATTATGTTAATTATTGGTTAATTATTATTATGTTAATTTCTGTATTCATTTATTATTCATCGGTAGCATAAATCAAATCCATAAAAATTATTATTCAGATTATGACTCCTAATATTTGAATTGCCTCAACCAAACAAAATAAAAAAAAGATTTTACTCGGAGGGAAGGGCCAAACATACATTTTAGGAAAAAGATCTTTTAGATCTCTTTCCTTTTTTTTTTTTTTTACAATTCCCTAATGTCGTAATCTTTTTAGCTATTCTTCTAGTTCTAGATCGTATATACCTTTGTATATGTATACTTATGCTCCGGCAGTCGGCTATCTTGAGCTACGCATACATTGCCTTGGACTAAGAGAAAAAAGACGATTTCAAAAAAAAAGTCAATGATGACCCTCCATGGATTCACCTATATAAGCCGCGGCTAAAGTTGCAAAAATAAGAGCTTGAATACCGCTTGTAAATAATCCAAGGAACATGACAGGTATAGGAACTACTAAAGGTACTAAAGAAACAAGAACAACAACCACTAATTCATCCGCTAGTATATTTCCAAAAAGTCGAAAACTAAGCGATAAAGGTTTTGTGAAATCTTCTAAAACGTTAATGGGCAAAAGGATTGGAGTTGGTTGAATGTATTTACTGAAATAACCTAATCCTTTTTTGGTAAGACCCGCATAGAAATAGGCTACTGATGTAAGCAAAGCTAAAGCAACAGTAGTATTTATATCATTCGTAGGTGCGGATAACTCCCCCTGAGGTAACTGTATGAGTTTCCAAGGTAAAAGTGCGCCCGACCAATTCGAAACAAAAATAAATAGAAACATGGTTCCAATAAAGGGAACCCATGGACCATATTCTTCTCCAATCTGAGTTTTGCTCACGTCTCGAATGAATTCAAGGACATACTCGAAGAAATTCTGACTGGCAGTCGGAATGGTTTGTGGATTCCGAACAGCTACAATGGCTGAACCTACTAAGATAGCAATTACAACCCAAGACGTAATAAGTACTTGGCCATGGATTTTGAAACCTCCTATTTCCCAATAGAAATGTTGACCTACTTCCACACCAGATAGATCGTATAATCCTTTGAGTGTACTGATGGAGCATAATAGAACATTCATATCGCCCTCTGAAAGAAATAGAATTTGAAAAGGAATTATTTTGATTCAACCATCTTTGTTTTTTGTTTCGAGTTGCCCACTTGAATTGTATATTTTGTTTGGATACCAACTAATCACATAATATCCCCAACAATTTTGATGCCTTTTATGTTATAGGTTTCTTTTTATGTTATGCGATTCAGGAATAAAAAGCGATTGTATAAACCTATGGGGTTCAAAAAAGAATTTATTTATCTTATTATTAATCAAGGATTTCGTATATAGCTAGAACGTCCCTCACAAATTGCAACTACTAATTTGTTAAGAATTAATCGGATTGAAGCTATAGCGTCATCGTTTGTTGGAATCGAAATATCTGCGAGATCTGGGTCACAATTTGTATCAATTAAACAAATCGTTGGAATTCCCAAAATGAGACATTCTCGAAGAGCTGTATATTCTTTTTGCTGATCAACGATTATTACAATATCGGGTAACCCCATCATATATTTAATCCCGCCCAAATATGTTTGCAAGTGGGATAACTGTCTCTTCAACACAGCCGCATCTCTTTTCGGCAGACGGTTGAATCCCCCCGTCTTTTGTTCCATTCTAAAGTCTCTGAACTTATGAAGTCTCGTTTCTGTAGTGGACCAGTTTGTTAAAATACCACCGAGCCATTTTTTATTAACATAATGACACCGAGCCCGTATTGCAGCTCGTGCTACTGAATCAGCTGCTTTAGTTTTGGTACCAACAATTAAGAATTGTTTTCCCTTACTTGCTGCATCAAAAACTAAATCACAAGCTTCTGATAAAAACCGAGCAGTTTTAGTAAGATTTGTAATATGAATACCTTTACGCTTTTCAGAGATATAAGGTGCCATTCTCGGATTCCATTTCCTAGTACCATGACCAAAGTGAACTCCGGCTTCCACCATCTCTTTCAAATTTATGTTCCAATATCTTCTTGTCATTTCTCACACGCTTTCTATCTCTCTTTTTGTTAAAAAAAAGCAAGAGAGACGAGAGGTACCCTGAAAAAAAAATTGTTCCGATGGAACCTTATCTTTTTACCTTTTTACCGTAGATTTTCTGTTGCTACACGAGCTAAGCCATTCATTTTTTTCTATTTGTTAGTATTTTTACTCCTATTACTAATACTAAACCATATGACCGAAACTAGTGAAAACTTAGGAATGATTAAATCCTATAAAAGGTTGTTCCGCATGGATCATGAAAATTCTTTGAAATGCACGAATCAAAAAATTCTCTGTGGTAGAACAAAATATCTCCCACTTCACCCTTGAATAAATTCGTCTTTTTAGTTTTCAAAGAAATGTTATTATGTTGCCGCGAAAAACGCACTAATCCTTTGAATCCGGTACCAACAGGTATCATACCCCCTAGAACAACGTTCTCTTTCAAACCTTTCAACCAATCGATACGACTCTTGAGAGCAGCTTTTGCTAAAACGCGAGCAGTTTCTTGAAAACTCGCTTCAGATATGAAACTTTGAGTATTAAGAGATGCTCGCGTTATTCCCAATAATATGGCTCGGTAACAGAGTGCTTCTTCCAAAGCACGTCCTGTTCGTTCCGCTCGCAACAATCCAATCAGTTCTCCAGGTAAAAAAACATTAGACATTCCCTCTTCGGAAACCAACACTTTTGATGTTATTTGACGTACAATAATTTCTATATGTCTGTTATGGATCTGCACTCCCTGGGAGCGATAAACCTTTTGGATCTTATTAACCAAAGAGATACGACTTTGCGCTATAGTTAGCTCACCACCAATCAAGAATGTCCAAGGAATCCCCAGAATTCGTGTTATACACGCGTTCCAACCTTCAACTCTCTTTTCTAGGTTGCTCGATATTGAATCAATAGAGCGCACTTCTAACACTTGTTCCACTTTTGGCAGACCCTGCGTTATATCACCAGATCTTGATTTTTCATATATAAATGTAACTAACGTATCGCCTTCGGAAAGGATTTCTCCATAATGGCCATGAAGAGTTGCTCCTGGAGTGGTCAAATAAGGCTTAGCTGATCTTATTACTACCGAATTGACTTGAACAATTATAACTTGACCCGATTTTAGGTGTGGTCCGTTTTTGGCTATACATAGATTTTCACAAATCAGCTGGCCCAAGCTAATTATTGGGGATCTTTCTTCACAATAATTGTGATGATAATCATGATAGAGAAAATGCCAATTCAAATTGAATTGATTCAAAATGATGTTACTGCATGGATCGGGCTTAGAAACTCTCCCATTTTCATTCATTAAATAATATTTAATTTGAATTACTTGAACGTTCTTTTTTAAATTGTCAAGCTCAAGTTGCAAATATTTAGTTACCGAGATCTGATTATGAGTTTTAAAATGGTAAAATGAATATGAAGAATAATTCGCAATTTGAAGAGCTGTTCCTAAAGGGCCCAAGTAATTCCTAATTAAAATTATAGGATCGCTTTGAATTCTTTCTTTTATCACATTGTGATATTTTACATTGTTGAATGGACCTATTCGAAAACAATTAGGTGATGATAAAATTATCAAAGATTGGTATTCCTTATTTCTATTCAACAACGTACTAATAGTTCCTTGATTTTGTCTAAGTGATTGTTGAATTCTTGCCTTGAGATAAAATGGATTGATATTGGCACGCTCTGACGCATTATCATAGAGGAATCCAGAACTTGAGAAATCCTTCCTTTTTCGGCTATACAAACTATGGGATTTCACTAAGTCAATTCGTAAGAAATATCGAATCAGATCTCTTGTACTTACTTCAATAAAAGAAGCATGAGCCTCCTCAATAGAAGAACTTTTTTTTTCTTGATCCCAATCCAGCGATAAACAAGTACGAATTAATTGAATACTTGGGTCAGAAATTCCCAAAACAGGGTTACCATATCCATAAAGGATATAATTAACAACTCGAAGTTGCAGGTTTTCCCTTTCCTGCAACAGATCTTGAGGGAAAAGTGTTGATAAATTTATACCGTCTGCTATTTCATATATGATTACGGGCCGAACAAAAATAAAATACTTTTTCTTAGTAAGTGTAATCCGTTGGACATAGATCCAATTTTGAAAATTTTTTTTTGATTCCTTCGAATTTTTTTTGACCGTTCCTGGTGGTATCAAGATCCCGCTGTGTCGGGAGATATTATCTGTCTCTCCAGGAAAATGGATATCTCCCGAAAAGATTTTAAGTTCAATCTCTTTTTTTTTTTTCTCCACTCGGACTAAGCCGCCTACTCGGCTTCTTGTATTTAAAGCAATTCGTGTATCCACTCTAATGATACTATTGTTCCGTACCATTATGGAAGAAGATTCAGGTAAAATATGTACTTCCTCGGGAATGAAAAAAAATCTATCTATTTTCATTTTGTATTTTGGCGTAAATTCTTTGACTCCTCGATATTCAATCAACTCCTCTTTTTTGAGGATTGACTGCACTCCTATAGTCCCATATTTAGTAATTCCTGAACTGTTTCTTCTGTATTGAAGATCATCGAAATAAGCAAAAATACTTTTTCGACGGAAAATACCGTTTATGGGTATTTCAATGGAGATATCGGCAGGGGGCATTAGTTCTTTCTCCCTTTCTGGAATCGATTGGAATGGAATGATGAATCTATTTCTTCGCTTCTTTGCCAATAAATCATAACTCTCATGTAGAATTGGGGGATATATGAGATTACAATGACCGGTACATATGATTCGATTATGCTCTGAATAGTCAGTAATCTTACTTTGATTTTTACCAGAAAGATCCGAACTAAAGAATCTGTATCGAACTTGATCATTATTTCCTGAAAAGCTCGAAATATATCGTCCTTCGCCAGAAACAGAAAGAGAATGAACTTGATCTTGATCCTTATGTATTGAAAAAGAGACTACACGGTATCTGCACGAACTTCCTTTTAATATCCATAAATGGCTTGTTCTTGGTAAGAGGTGGACATTACTATATGCAAATTCAGGTGTATGGTACACATCAGTACTCCAGTGGATTTCTCCTTCGGAGTCGGAATAGATATGCTTTCGGACCCTTTCTTTAAAATTCAAAATGTATGTTCCCGCGCGAATCTCGGCAATCACTTGTTCTGATTCTACATATTGATCGTTTTGAACTAAAAGAAAACTTTTTTGTGGAATAGTCACGTTATAGAGAATATCTTCACTTTCAATAGTTACATACAAGTCCATATAACATAGAAAAGCAGGATGCCCATGGCGTGTACGTGTGAGATGAACCAAATCCTCATTAAATTTTATTTTCCCGTTAGAAGGGGCTCGTACATGTTCTGCAGTACCCCCTGTGAATACTCCGCCGGTATGAAAAGTTCGTAATGTTAGTTGAGTCCCCGGCTCTCCAATAGATTGACCCGCAATAATACCTACAGCTTCTCCT